CTTCTTTTTATTGTTTATGTTATATTTTATTCTATTTATTTCAATTTCTATTGATTGATATTGAATTCGTGAAATGGTTTTTTCTTTCCTATGAATTGTGCTTTTCAAAATAGAAAAGCACAATTACGATAGACAAGGAAGAATCTGAATATTTCATTCTACTTTATACTAAGGTGTTGGATCTCAAAATCGTTAGAAAAGAATTATGAATTTTATACCCCGACTGAGAACGAAACTATTGAGTTATGACTCTTCTGGATAAACAAGAGCTAGGTTTCTAATTTCTAGTACGGAAAAGTTGATTATTCAAACTGAACTTACGAAGATACTAATTAAGTATTATTGATATTTTCTTTATATTTAACATTTCCAGATGAATGGAAATGCATCTTTCTTCATTGTTTCCTAAACTCTATTGAATATCGACAATTCAACATGAATTTACTATATTTTACTATATATATATATTATTATATTATTATTATATATATATTATTTATTATTATTTAAGGTAAGCCGCCATGGTGAAATTGGTAGACACGCTGCTCTTAGGAAGCAGTGCTAGAGCATCTCGGTTCGAGTCCGAGTGGCGGCATAAAGAATTATTCATATTAATAATATAGACACAATAGATCTAATAGAATCTAAAAGAGAATATTTAAAATATTCTCTTTTAGATTCTATTTAATCCCCTCCCCGATTTCAATTATTTAAAAGGGACTCTTCTTTATGATATTTGCAACCTTAGAACATATATTAACTCATATTTCCTTTTCGATCATCTCAATTGTGATTCTGATTCATTTGATGAACTTATTAGTCTACGAAATCGAAGGATTACATAATTCGTCAGAAAAAGGGATGATAGCTACTTTTTTCTCTATAACAGGGTTTTTAGTTATTCGTTGGATTTCTTCGGGACATTTTCCCTTAAGTAATTTATACGAATCATTAATCTTCCTTTCATGGAGTTTATCCATTATTCATATGATTCCGTATCTTGGGAATCATAAAAATGATTTAAGCGCAATAACTGCACCAAGTGCCATTTTTACCCAAGGTTTCGCCACGTCAGGTCTTTCAACTGAAATGCATCAACCCGCAATATTAGTACCTGCTCTACAATCTCAGTGGTTAATGATGCATGTCAGTATGATGCTATTGAGCTATGCAGCTCTTTTATGCGGATCATTATTATCAGTTGCTCTTATAGTGATTACATTTCAAAAAAGAATCGATTCTTTTTTGAAAAACAAGAATTTTTTCAGTTTAAGGAAGTCGTTTTTCTTTGGTGATATGGAATATTTGAACCAAAAAGGAAGTGTATTAAAAAATACTTCTTTCTTCTCATTTCAAAATTTTTACAAATATCAATTAATTCAGCGTTTGGATTATTGGAGTTATCGTGTCATTAGTTTAGGGTTTACCTTTTTAACCATAGGCATTCTTTCTGGAGCAGTATGGGCTAATGAAGCATGGGGTTCTTATTGGAATTGGGACCCTAAGGAAACTTGGGCATTTATTACTTGGACCATATTTGCAATTTATTTACATACTAGAACAAATCAAAAATTGCAAGATCAAGGGACAAATTCGGCATTTGTAGCTTCTATAGGATTTCTCCTAATTTGGATATGCTATTTTGGGATCAATCTATTAGGAATTGGGTTCCATAGTTATGGTTCATTCCAATGAATATATAATTGAATAAAAGAAAATACATGAAGAATACATAAAAAAATCGTCTGATACACAATGCAATGAAAATTTGTGCGAGTTTTTGAGAACCGTTTAAATAGAGGAATTATTCAAAAGGTTCTCAAAAACTTTAGATGTATCTCATTACAATTATAATTCACCCTTCCTTTTTTTTTTTCATTGTACAACGAATAATCGTGAAAATATGAAAGTCAAAGAATTCTAAGACTTTCTTTCCAATTAATGAAATTTAGTATTGAATCTAAAAAAAGAATTAGTATCTATAAAAAGAATTAGATAATAGAACTTGTACCTTGTCAACCGATAACGGGAGAACGAAATCAGGATAAAAACCAATTCCTATAATTAGGAAACCCATGTGAGATACGGAAGAATAGGCAATACGTTTTTTTTTTTTAATTGCGTTGACCGAGAGAAGTTGAAGCTGCATAAATGATTTGTATTATTCCTACTATCACCAACCAGGGAGATAATCTAGAATGAGCGTGAGCTAATAATTCCATATTGATCCGAATCAATCCATATGCTCCCATCTTTAATAATATTCCAGCTAAAAGCATACATGTACTGTAATGTGCTTCCCCGTGGGTATCTGGTAACCATGTATGTAGGGGTATCATCGGCGATTTGACAGCATAAGCAATAAGAAAACCAAAATAGAGTATTATTTCCAATGCTGCAAGATACGATTGATTAGCTAATTTTTCTAAATCTAATGTTGGTTCATTGGAACCATATAAACCCATACCTAGAACTCCTATTAAGAGAAAAATGGAACCTCCGGCAGTGCACAAAATAAACTTTGTAGCCGAGTACAGGCGTTTTTTTCCTCCCCACATGGATAAAAGTAAGTAAAAAGGAATTAATTCTAATTCCCACATGATGAAAAAAAGTAAAAGGTCTCGAGAAGAAAATGATCCTATTTGGCCACTATACATTGCTAACATCAAGAAATAGAATAATCGCGGATTTCGAGTAACTGGCCAAGCTGCTAAAGTAGTGATAAATCCTGTCAGTAAAATGGGTCCTATGGAAAGTCCATCGGTTCCCAGTCTCCAGTGAAAATCAAAAAGATTGATCCATTTATAATCCTCCTTCAATTGGATTAATGGATCGTCCAATTGGAAATTATAACAAAATACATAGGTCATTAGAAGGAGCTCTAGGATACATATACATAGAGTATACCACCTATACACCTTATTTCCCTTATGAGATTTCCCTTATGAGGGAAAAAGACAATTGAAGAACCCGCGAATATGGGCAAAACAAGAAGTATTGTTAACCAAGGAAAAGAACTCGTGATAAAGACAAGATAAAATTAGACCAGAAAAGTCCGTACTCGAGAAAAGAAAATAGATTATTCTTCTCCCGAGCACGAGGTTTTGTCGGTAAAGAGGAATCAAATGATTCAAGTGGAGTTTTTTGTCACATATCAATAAGAAAGACCCATGCTGCGAGTTGTTTCATGCCATAAATAAACACGGACACTCAAAAAATCCGTTGGACAAGCGGATTCACATCTTTTACAACCTACACAATCCTCGGTTCTTGGCGCAGAAGCAATTTGCTTAGCTTTACATCCGTCCCAAGGTATCATTTCCAATACATCCGTGGGGCAAGCTCGAACACATTGGGTACATCCTATACATGTATCATAAATCTTTACTGAATGTGACATTGGGTCTATAAATTCCAGTTTTGAACACAAAAGATTTTCGATCTGGTAAAATAAGATAAGAAAATGAAATAAATCATAGATTTTCTATTGTAGACACCAGACGAATCAATGATTTATCAAAATTTGAAGAATCAATAGATTTTCTAATCTGTTTATGAGAAAGGGCCAAGATACTTTGATTTCCATTTCAATAATCATGAAATATGAGTTTACGAATTCAATTCATGTGAATTTTCCTATCTTTCTATTATATAGAAATAGAATTAAATTAAGGATATTCTGATATATTATATATCAGAATATCAGATAAATACGTTTGTTATTAGGTTAGTTATAGAAGAAGTTCGTAACTAGAAATCATAAATCTATATGAAAAAAGAGAAGAAAGAAAAATAAAGATATTCTAATATTATATTATCTTATTATTCTAATTCTATTAGATTCTATTTAGAATATTCTATCTAAAAGTCTTATGTTTTGATTTCTATGTGAAAATAGAAGAATTCTAACTAATTATTCAGCAAATTCGATTGATTGATACGAGTTGATTTTCTGTTACGATGGATCGACGAAACAATAGCTAGCCCAATAGCTGCTTCAGCAGCCGCAATAGCTATAACAAAGATTGAGAAGATTTCTCCTTTTAATTGCCGACTATTAAATATATCGGAAAATGTGACAAGATTTATATTCACCGAATTCAGTATAAGCTCAAGACACATAAGTGCTCTAACCATGCTTCGGCTTGTGATCAGTCCATAGATACCGATAGAAAATAAATAAACACTTAGAAAAAGTACATGCTCTAACATCATTGATAAATCCCTCATCTATCTCTATTGATTTCAATATGAACAAAAATGAAACCGATTCAGTTGACTAGACTAGAAGAATTACATAACAAAAGAAGATATTCACAGTAGATTGAAACAAAATAGATTAAATCCATTTTCATTCTTTAATTTTAAAAAAGGAAGTTCTTATTTCTTATTATATTAGAATTCTATTATTGACGAGCCATAGTAATTGCACCTATCAAAGAAACTAAAAGAATTATAGAAATGAGTTCAAAAGGGAGATAAAAATCTGTGGATAAATGAATCCCAATTTGTTGAACGTTACTTATTAAGTCCTGTTCTATAATCTGATTTGATCTTGTAGTCCGAAAAATTCCGGACCATGACGTATCTGGGATAGTAGTCATTAATGAAAAAAAAAAATATTTCTTTTATTCTTTGATATTCATATTTACATATTGAATTCTATGAATTAGATTTCTATTTTATAGTATTGAAATCTCAATTCATTTTTTATCTATTTTCTAGAAAATAGATAAAAAAGAGTTCATGTTCCACCGAATCACACGTAGAGATATTGCTAACACACATAGAGTTAATGGTATTTCATAACTAATCGATTGAGCTGCAGCTCGTAGACCGCCTGAAAAGGAATACTTATTATTTGATCCATATCCTGACATAAGAAGACCAATGGGGACAATACTTGAAAAGGCAATCCATAAAAAAACACCTATACTGAGATCAGTTAAAACAAGGTGATATCCAAAAGGAATTACTAAATAACTTAGTAGAATTGATATAAACCCTATAGAGGGTCCGACCCTAAATAAACGAATATTACCTCTAGATGGAAGAAGATCCTCCTTCAAAAGTAGTTTGGTCCCATCCGCTAAAGCTTGAAGAATTCCTAACGGGCCGGCATATTCAGGTCCAATACGTTGTTGTATTGCTGCAGATATCTTTCTTTCTAACCACACAATGACTAATACCCCCATTGTGATTCCTAAGACAAGGATTAAAATGGGGACAAAAATCCATATGAATTCATAGACTTCTTTTAAGGATTCTAATCTATAAAAAGAATTAATAGTTTGTACTTCTGTCGTATCAATTATCATTTCAACGATCAACTTCTCCCATAATGATATCTATACTACCTAGTATCGTCATTATATCAGCCAATTTCATTCTTTTAACTAGCTGGGGAAGAATTTGCAAATTGATGAAACCGGGTGGACGAATTTTCCATCTCCAGGGGAAAACACTACTATCTCCTATTAAACTCCTATTAAATAAATTTCTCCTATGAAATAAATTCCTAATTCTCCTTTTGGGGCCTCTACCCTTACATAAAGTTCTTGTTTTAACAATTCAAAATTGGGTGAAAGTTTTTTAGTAATAAATCTATATTCAAAATTATTCCATTCGGAATCCTTTGTCCTATGAAAACGCCGGTTTTCTAAATTTTCATAAGGTCCTCCAGGAATTCCTTCTAGAGCCGGTTGAATGATTTTTATGGATTCTTGCATTTCACCGATTCTTACTAAATAACGAGCTAATGTATCGCCTTCTTTTTGCCATTTGACTTTCCAATCAAATTTATTGTAACACTCATAGCGATCAACTTTACGAAGATCCCATTGGATTCCAGAAGCTCGTAACATTGGTCCTGATAAACCCCAATTTATTGTCTCCTCCCCACCAATAATGCCCACTCCTTCAACTCGTTCCAAAAAGATGGGATTTCGCGTAATGAGCTTTTGATACTCAACAACTTCTGTTAAAAAATAATCACAGAAATCAAAACATTTATCTATCCAGCCATAAGGTAAATCCGCAGCTACTCCTCCGATGCGGAAATAATTATGCATCATCCGCATACCTGTGGCGGCTTCGAATAGATCATATATTAATTCCCTCTCTCTTAAAATATAGAAAAAGGGAGTCTGTGCACCAATATCGGCCATAAAAGGGCCAAGCCATAACAAATGGGAGGCTATACGGCTCAGCTCCAGCATAATAACTCTGATATAACTGGCCCTTTTAAGCACTTGAACACTTTCCTATCGTTCTGGTGGATTTACTGTTATTGCTTCTGTGAACATAGTAGCTAAATAATCCCAACGTGTTACATAAGGCAAATATTGTATAATTGTTTGGTTCTCCGCTATTTTTTCCATCCCTCTGTGTAAATAGCCCAATATAGGTTCACAGTCAATAACATCTTCACCATCCAGAGTAACGATCAGCCGAAGAACACCATGCATTGATGGGTGGTGAGGACCCATATTGACTATTATGAAATTTTTTCTTGTAGCCGGTACAGTCATATTTTTTTCCTTAATTCATTATTTCATGAAATTCTTAAAATGAAAAATAAAAAAGAAATAATAACTGAAACTAATAAAATAAGAAGAAAATAATAAGAAACTCAAATAAGAAATTCAAATTTAATTAACGAGTTTTTGGTTCCCTAATATCTAACTGATCCATTAATTTCTTATAACGCACTTTCTTTTTCTTTGACAAATAAGTCAATAATCGTTGACGTTTTCCCAGAATTCTTCGTAGACCTCTTTGCGATAAAAAATCTCTTTTGTGCAATTCTAAATGTGAAGTAAGTCTCCGTATCTTACTGGTGAAATGGAATACTTGAAATTCAACAGACCCACTATTTTCTTCTTTTTCTTCTTGTGTAATAACTGAGATGAATGAATTTTTGACCATAAATTAAGATTTCTATCTTTCTTTTCTGTGAATTTTACGGATCAGGAAAAATAAGAATATTTCTTATGTCAGTTATTTTCATCTAGTATACATCAAAATTGGATTTCATTCATATACTACTTTGTTTTTTCTTTATGTGGTTTATGTTTCTATGTTTTGTATATTTGATCCAAATATACAAAACATATATGTATTCACGAAAGAAAACAATTTCTTTTTATTTTACTTAAAAGGATTCCGTTATTCCTAATGAAAATTGATACACTATGAAATTACACTATGAAATCAGCATCATTTAGTAGAATGTTACACAGTGTATATGTTTCGGCTTTCATCTATTAATCTACCAAATATGTTACACGATATGTAGGAAATCCACTATAGATTTTTTTCATTTTTCATTGGAATTGAATTCATTCTGAATTGTGAATACATATGTATTCTTGACATACTGAAACGACTGCTGTTATTGGTATCAAACCAATAGCGATTCATACAAGCTACATCTTCTAATCGAAAATTGGGCCAAAGAAACAATTTGAATTTCATGAAATCTTTTCTATCTGTATGAATATGTTTGTCCTCATTCAAAAATTGTCCACAGTTTCTTATTTTGTTTTCATTGCAAAATCTTGTATTTCTATCCACAACATGAAAATTCCGGGAATTGAAACAAATTAGAATTCGAAATTCTCTACGACGTCTGGGAGATAGAATATTTTCAGGAACAAGTAAATCATAATGATTTTTGTCTCCACTCAAAAATATGTTGCTGTGTCGTGCAATGGATTTTTCAAACCCCCCTTTCTCAATATATCTTTTTTTTGTGTATTTTTTCTTTGTTTGATGCTTTTTCTTATCGACCAATGAAATATCCATAGTTTGATATATAATATATTTTCCTTTCCTTTGTATAGATAGACAAATTGGTTCAATAATAAATATTCCCTTTCTTATCAATTCTGCAAGAACTAGGTCCTTTTGAATCAGCATTTCATCTATATTTATTTCACCTCTTTGAATCGAAGATATAGCAATTTCCTTTGGATTTCTTAGTCTAAGTAGGAGACAATATATCCTGATATTTTTCATTATTTCTTTCTTCAAGGGATCAGCCCATCTTAGTTGAAAAAGTAAATATTTTTTCAAAAAGAAATCTAGTTCCATTTCATTCTTGCTCTTATATTGTTTCTTTTTTAGAACCTTTTTCATTTCTAATCTTGCGTAATCTTCTTCAATAGTTTTTTGATTTTCTTTTTTTCTTTTTCGTAGATTCCATACAAGATTTCCTTGGACCTGTTGTTCATTCTCTTCCTGCTTGGAATTTCCTAATTCACGATCTTTTTTTTTATTAGATGATTTCTTTGGATTTACGTTAATGCTTTTACTTTTTTCATTTATAGAAAAATGAAAAAAGAGTGATTTGATTGGGATGATCCAAGGTTTAATTTTATATACATCAAAAAGTAGCACAAATTCTGGGAAGAACCAAGTTTCTAGATTGGATATAGTATCATGATTTGATGCGGTATCATAGAACCTTTCTTTATTCATTCCCATGCAATCAAAAAAGAAACTTTTTTGATTGCATGGTTTGATCTCTTGATGAATTGTAGGAAAAAAAAGATCTTTTTTTTCCATTTTTTTGAAATTCTTAATTTCAGTTTTAGTATCTTTCTGAATCTTGATACCAATATGTACATCGGTCCAGATCTCAATATTATTTATAAAACAAAGATGAAGAATTCTACAATCAAGATATTTTCTATCCAAATTTGTATTCCTATCAATAAGATATCCTTTTTCTAGATAATTATTACTAGGTATACTTACCAATACATAAAATGATTCAGGTTTCGATATATTGAAATGAGATGGAATTTCTTGGTCCCCGTTTATTTCTAATGTTGATCCAGAAATGTATAAATTAGGAAGGTTTATGTATTTATATGAGAAAAGATCATATCTGTAATGTTTTTTCCATTTGTCTTTTTGACTCATAAATGAATTTGCTGCATAGTCATCTTTTTTCATGGAATAAAGAAATTGGTATTTTTGATATAAATCCAATTGGTTTGATTCCTTGTTTTGAATCATACGATGTTTATTGATTCTATTTCGCCATTCTTTAGGTACTAATAGAGACCTTTTTTTTTGAGATAAATCATATTGATAATGACCTTTTAACCAATTTTTCCATTCGTTCATTACATACGTATGAATTTTATTATGTGAGTGAAATATTCCATGTATCATACAATAGTCTTTTAAATTATCCTTAAAAAAAGGATAGCTCCCTTGATATTTAAGTACAGGTCTCAATTGATACTTATTAAGTAATTGGTTTTGTGATATTTTGTAAAAAACATATGCTTGGGACAGGGAAGATAAGTTCCAATAAGTATTGGAATTTTGATTGCTATTCGTAGTATTATCAGTATTTGAAAACGATTTGAATTTTTTTATAGTCAAAAGAAAATTCATTGTATTTTGATTTGTTTCATCAATTCCTTCTTGTTCTTGATTTATTTCATTGTTGTAAATGGATTTAGTAAAGATCTTTTTTGTTAATTCAAAGAAAAGTTGTGCATTTATCTTAGAAACGGTAATGGTACATAGCAAAATATCTATGTATATTTTTTCAATGAATGTTTTGATAAAGTAGTGTGATTTACGCATTAATCGGATATTTTTCCTTTTGAATATTTTCAAAATATGTTTCTGTGATCCCGATCCTTTATTATCAGAAATTAGAACTATTTCTTTTTTTTTCTTGTCTTTTGCGGTTTGTTCAATTTGATTCCTTATTTTGATTGTCTTATCAGAAAGGTCTTTCATTCTTTTTTCTATTAGTGAATAATTTAACCAATTCATCGTTCGATTTAGAACGGACGATTCACGAAGAATCTTATTATTTCTTTTGAAATCTTTTTTGTTTTCGTTTGGTTCATATACTTTTTCTTTCCTTAATTTAAATAATAAAATTGGATTTACTTTCTCCAGTTTTTTCATTATTAGTTTGATAATTTGAACGACCCCTTTTGTTTTTTCTTTTATAATTTTTAGAAAGGATTTTATTTTTTTATTTATTTTATTTAAAGATTTTAAAACTTTTGAAAATTTATTTTCCACTTTTTTTTTTCTTTTTTGGAGTTCTTTATAAATAGGTTCAAAAAAAAAAGGTCGTTTTCGGGGAGAACCAAAGGGAAGTTCCGCTTCCATTCCCCAGACTGTTAAAAAACAAAAATTTGTTTTTTTCTCTTTTTTTTTCATTAGATCTCTATGATGAGATTGTGCCTTAGATTTTCTCCAAGGTTTTAGACAGAAAGGATATAGAATCTTTATCTGAATACCATCTATTAACCAATCTTGGGGAAATTCTGTTTCTGATAATTGAACACCATTATAGGTGCATTTAATATGGATTTCTCTATTCCATTCCTTAAAATCCTCGTCCCACTCGGGAATTTGGAATAATAACATACGGAAAAGGTTTTTGGCTATTATTAATGAAGGCAATAGAATGTATTTTCTAAGAAAAGATTGGGTTATTAACATCAAACTTCTTATTACTTGAGTAAATATAAAAGCATCCCAAGCTTCTGATATTTCTATCTGTTCGTTTTTATATCTTTTTTCCTCTTTCTTCTTTTCTTCTTTTTTATCGTCATTTTCAAAATAGGAAATTTTTAATTCTGATTCTTGTTCTCTGCCCATCCAATTCCTAAAAATTAGATTCTTCATTTCGTTGATATCAAAAGACGAAAAAAAAAATATTTTGTCTAGACGATCCAAAAAAAGTGGGGAATGTACATTTACTTGAAAGAGGTCCCAAATAACTGTTTTACGTCTTTGAGCGCGCATGGATCCTTTGATTAGATTGCGACGAAAATCCGATTGTTGTGAGTAACGTATCAAAGCCACCTCTCCCTCTTCCATTGGATCATCGTTTTTATCATTGTTACTAGTATTCTGAATACTAGAAATAGAAATAGAATTGGTATTCTGATCATTATCGTTATAAATTATCACAAGTTTGGCTCTTCTTGAATGAATCTCATGATCGTCTTCCTCCAATTCTTCTCCATTTTCTTCTTCCTCTTCTTCCAAATTCTCGGTTAATTTGTATGACCATCGAGAAACCTTTTTACTGACTTCTTCTATTCTAATTCCAATAGATTTTTTTTTCATTGTTTTTTGATCTTTTGTATGTGTTGTAATTACATCAAATACAAATTGCAAATATTTTGCTTGACTTTCTGAATCAATTCCTTTTTCTTCTTTAGAATTCAAAAATGATTGACGGTGGAGTTCTAAGGAATCATTAATAAGTAGATCATGAATCTTATTTAGAAAAAAAAATTCTACTAAATCTTCTGTATCTGTATAAGTATTCATGATTACGCATGAATCTAATTCTTTTCTCGTTCCTCGATATGGTCCGTTGAAAAAAGGATCATATGCTTTTGGCAAGCATTTTTTTTTTTTTTCATCATCACATAATATGGTTCTTTTTTCAAGCATATCCAGACTAGAGGATCCCTCATTTTTTTCTAGAATTTGGATTCGTCTTTTCAATTCATTGTTCAAATTGCACTTTTTTTTTTCATTAGTATAAATCCAAGAATTAGAAAGATCTTCGTCGTATATTTTTTCTATTATGTATAAAGAAATTCTTTGTTCTAGCATTTCCGAAAAAGTCGATAAACTGGGCGGATATGTAAAGGATATTATTTGTTTCCCATCACTTGTACATGTAAAAAAAAAAAATTGTGACATTTCATTGCGTAAAGCATTTTCTAATTTCTTATTTTTTATATATCGTAATGGACGATTCCATCGCTTAAAATCGAAAAGAAAAGTTACAAAAGTTTTTTCAACCCACATATTCATTCTTTTCTTTTTCTCTTCTTTCAGTCTTCCCAATTCCCAATTCTCTTGATGGGTCTCCAGATCAGAATCTTCGTAAACTGGGCTATCTTGATCTTGATAGCGTGCCTCTTTAAAGTGAAATTCATCCTTTGTTTTTTCCTTTCCATTCACTCGGATCTCTTCCGTTTCATCTATTTTGTCCAGATCCTCCCTTTCTTCCGAAAAAAGGGAAGGGTTTTCTTCGGTGGATCCCTCTTGTTCCTGTTTAGTCTCCTTCATTTCGGAAGTTGTTTCTACATCGCTTTCTTCCTTTCTTTCTCCCCCTTCTTCCGTTTCTGAGGTTTCTTTCTCTTTCAGTTTCTTAGTGACAATAGGCGACGGCATTCTGCCTAAATAGTAGACACAGGTGATAAATAAGAGAATACTAAAGATTCGAGCCATAGAATTTCTCAATTCTGACACAAGATACTTATTAGATCGAATAGAATGATTTTGCCGTATCCAGAATAATACCAATCCAACCCATTTCATGAAGAAAATGTGACCAATTAACCAACCAACAAAACTACTTGTTAAAAATAAAATCTTGTTGTTGCATCGAAACATATAAATGTTGACTAATCTGGCTAACGTGGAACTTGGTAAAATGAAATGGTTTAATAATTGAAAGATTAGATTATTCAGGAATACACATTGAATGC